GGATCCAGACCCTTTTGTGAATGAGAAAGATAAAGACGATAAAGACCAATGAAATCGCGTTTTCAGATTGTAAATGGTAAAGTTTGATTACCATTAACCTCCAGAATAGTTAACGAGTTTTTCGGTTTGATTCATCTCCTAAAGGCGGCTCTCGCCCTGAGTTATTTTAAGTTAAGAAGTTAAGGCGGCCTTAGGCATTAATTACCTATGGTATTCTTCTTATTACCTATTGTATTTCTAGTGCTTTTTTATTAGAGGTGGCCGGGACCTATTATTTCGAGTTTCTTTTTGAATCAAGGTGGCCATAGGCCCCTATGGTCCAGCGGTTACGACCTCTCTTTTTCACGGAGAAAACGAGGGTTCAAGTCCCTCTGGGGGTATACTAAGACTCAAGACGATAGGAGTGGGATTTTCTATCAAGTGATCTATATTTGTCAAGTCCTTCTAATAGTCTACCTAATAGTCTACTCAGTGGGACTTTGTATTTTAGATCAAGTGATATGTATTTATCAAATCTGCCTGGGGACAATATTGTGGAACGTCTAAAATAAATTAGGCGTTGGGTCGATGCCCGAGTGGTTAATGGGGACGGACTGTAAATTCGTTGACAATATGTCTACGCTGGTTCAAATCCAGCTCGGCCCAACAATTTGTCAATCTACTATCAGATGGTAGAACACTCTTGTTCTTAATAAATACCTGATACGAGAGAATAAAAAGGAATCCAAAATTTCTGCTAGATCTCTTCTTATTTCCCTGGGATTGTAGTTCAATAGGCAAGAGCACCGCCCTGTCAAGGCGGACGTTGCGGGTTCGAGCCCCGTCAGTCCCGACGGATCCAATAAGTACATCAATTCGCCTCTCCATTTTCTGTGAAATCTGTGAAAGAAGGGACAGAGAGCATAATTGAATTCCGAAGGGGTTTCCCTTCTTTTTTTCAGGATTCTGTCGAAGAAAGAACAAACCCTAAACTAAAATGAAAATAACTAAAATAGTGAAGTTGATAGAATATTCCATCTTTTCTCCTGCGACTCATCTTTCTCATACTTCCTTGTCTTCCAAAGAAATTTAGATAATTAAAATTTAGAACCTAATTCCTCTCTTTTTCCACTTCGTTTGTATTGTTTGTTGGGGTTTTGTAGTTCGGACGGGCGGTTAGATTTCGTTTCGTTTGATGGTTCTATAAGGAAGACCTAAGGTAGGTTATAGAAAAGAAAGAACAGAAAAGAAGGATACAGAAAGTAAAGCAACTTTTGGTTGGTCCGGGAATCCAAGATTGGATTTGGTATGGATAAAAGATGTTCGTATGTTATACTATTCAATTCTCGACGACGAATTAATTTAATAGCTCAGATATTGTTATTCATGATATTGATCCGATTCAAGATCATCGATAGGTAATGCATTCATTGAATTGACAGGTGAAAGATTTATCATCTCTATGGGATTAAATCCCGAGTTATTGTGAAATAAAAAAAACGATGAGATTATGGAAGTAAATATTCTTGCATTTATTGCTACTGCACTGTTCATTTTAGTTCCTACTGCTTTTCTACTTATAATTTACGTAAAAACAGTCAGTCAAAATGATTAATTACTTTAAATGAAACTTGACTTCTGAATTCTTATCAATAGTTGAAGAAATCAAATGAAAAGTATTCTATTTTTACGTCTTAAATGAAATCAACGGGCTATCATCGGCGGTCTTCTATGAGATCCGAGAGTATGGTAAGTAAGAAATTTATTTCTTACTTACCATACTCTCTATTAGTGTTATAATAGTGTATAAAATTGTTTCTAATAAAGTTGGTATACTATATTAGCTTCTATCTTCAATATTAGCTTCTATCTTCAATAGATGTAATTATTAATCCATATATGTAATTGACGTAGGACCCAATTCTAGTTCGTTTGATACATCTATTTATTCCGATGAATCTGAAATAATTGTTTTACTGTTATAGAATATATTTCTCCACTAGAATCCAATGGAATTTGAAAATGAAGATATTTTGATTTGAATTGAAATAATTTTCAAATCAAAAATGCGTTGCAGAACGATCTATAAAACAATTGATACCGTTTCATTCCTCAACTAAATTAGGAGTGCTTCTAAAGTCCACTTCTTCCCCATACTACGAGTGAAAGGGAAAATGTAAAGACTACCATTAAAGCAGCCCAAGCGAGACTTACTATATCCATGTGAATTATGTCCCTTATCTCTATGATAGAATTATTCCATTATTGCTCACTAATAATAGTAGAATTAATGGTCCAGAGTCAAAAAGGGATTCTGGCCGAACACTATTGATGAACCAATCAAATAAATCCATTTCAAAAATTCCTATATTATTTCTAATCGGGAAAGACTAAACACAAGTAAAATAAAAAATAACATTACAAAGGAATGTTACTAATGGAACATCTAGTAATAAAATAAATAAGAGGGTCCATTCATTTTTTATTGCCCTTCAAAGTAAAAATAGATCAATTGCTATCTATTACAAAATTTTCCTATTTGATCTAATACGTACCCTTTCCCGATTGTCTCTCTGAAGGAGTTGAGAGATAGTATATTATACTTTTGACGAGGGGTTAAAATTTTTTTTTCACTTTTTATTTTCTATAAAAAAGGAAATTATCCATCTCAATCTAATAGTGATTGAATGCCTAAACACTCAGAGATTCTCGCGAGTCTATATATGTAGATTATAGTATAGAAAGAACTTCCCCCAACCAGTAGTTAAATTATCTGCCGGCTATCCAAACCCAATCAGTAGACATTACATTAGTAGTAGAAAGGAATCGGGAAGTCTTGCTTCGACCATGACAATCTTTCTTTTCATTTTCGATTCAAAAATTGATTTACAAAATATCCAGAACGGATGTTTAGAATCAATCAAGTATTAATAGTCCCCTTATTCTGTTCTGCTGGATAAAATTTGGTTGAGTTATATCAGCAGAACAGAATAAGAGATTTCGATTCGTTTGTTGATGAGGCGGCACCCGGATTTGAACTGGGGAAAAAGGATTTGCAGTCCCCCGCCTTACCACTCGGCCATGCCGCCAAAACGATACACAATAGGATCAAAATTTCCCTTTTTGGGTTGTATTACTAAATTTTAGTTTTTGTACTTGCATCCTGTTTTTAATCCTTTTTTTAATTTAGAAAAATTAGAAAAGAAACCATTTTTCCCCTTTTGATTGTCTTTGATCTACCCCTTCGATTGATTATATAGTATCTCAAAACACACAATGCCAAAAAGCTTCCCCTCACTTTTATATTGAAAAAGAAAATGTATATTTTCACTCAAAAAAACCAAAATTGATGACAAATGGGAACCATTAACTATTCGTTGACTGAGAATTCGTGAATGATTATTGGATTTGAATCTAAAATTTGGTTTGCCTAATGACATAAGAAAATACAAATTGATACATACTTAATTGATTCTTTTGAATCAAAAATCCTTCTCAATTTCCATTATAACAAAAATGATAAGTATATGTAAACCCCAGAACGGAAATTGTTACAAAGATACAAAATTGGCTATTTAGAGTATGTTGCCTATAAATAAAAAAGAAAGGGAATTTTTTGGAACAAAAAAAGGCCCGGCTGGGTATTGACCGGGCCAGGCCAAAAGGGCGCTTCGAACAAAATAAAAGCAAGAAGGTCTTCTTTATTTCTTTTTCTATTTGGATCTTTCGAGCATCTAAATGGAATTGCTAATTCTATAATAACGATAAAGAATGTGAAAGAAATACTTTCTTTAATCCTTATTTGATGTGTAATGTAACATAGTAATTATCTTTTTCAATTGGGAGAGATGGCTGAGTGGACGAAAGCGGCGGATTGCTAATCCGTTGTACGAGTTATTCGTACCGAGGGTTCGAATCCCTCTCTTTCCGTTTCCGTTGATGACTTTCTATTTTTTTCTTTCAAATTTAGCAAATCCCTGTTTATTTTTTTCCTAGTGAAATGTGTGGAATAGCTAAAATAAAATATTAAGAAAATTGTAAAATTAAGCAACAAAAACGAAATCTTTATTTTATTCTTCACGTCCAGGATTACGTCCTGGATCATTGGATAGGAATCCAAAGATGAAGAGAGAAACAAAGAATATTACTACTGTGTAAACGAAAAGTTTGAGAGTAAGCATTACACAACCTCCAAGATCATTTTTTGAAAAAAAAACGAGAAAAGAAAAGATAATAGATCCTCCTTTTTTATATCACATATCCTATTTTGACACCAAGAAATGAATTATAGAAATAGAAAAGAATGTTCAGAAATTCAAATGAAGTTGAAATTTTTAATAAGAGTCTTTGATTACCACAAATCACTTTCATACCGACAATTAGATATTGTAAGCGACCCTAAGCTAATAAGGTATTTCGCCGAAAAAAGGAGAAAAAGGATTAAAATCGGGAAATGGGGCGAGCCGGATTTTTTGCGGCTATCCGAAATTTCAATGTTTGAATTGAAGGTTCATACTGTCAGACTTATTTGATCTTCTCGATTGTTATCATTTTTATCAAAAAAAATGAATTTTCTAGGATACTATTAAAGATCTTATCGAAAACTTACAGCAGCTTGCCAAACAAAGGCTAAAAGAAAAAAGAACAGGGGTATGACTGGCATAACATCTACGATTGGATTCAAAAAAGCATAGGCTTCGGGCAATTTGGCGAAGAAAAGACTACTCGGATAAAGGGCAGAATTAAGACAGATCAAACTAAAGATATTAAGCATAACAGACATTTTTTTTCGTCGAGATAATTGCATTTTGATTGAGTTATTGATATAAGGAAAAATGAAGAAAGTAAGGTAGACAAAAAAATCCTTCTTTTTCCACTCAATCAAAAATCCTCCAATTCTCAAAGGAGAATAGAAAAAATCATACTTTCATACAATATCTTAATTGAATTATATATAATGATCAATAAATTCAGTTGAATTCTAGATATACACATGTCAAAATTCTAGCAACGAATCTATAATCAATTCTATAAAGGAGAAAGATTTTCTATAGATAGTTGGACTGGAATTGACGAACACTTAATACCAATATTATTCTTTATTAGTATTAGTGTCCAATAAAAATAGAAATGGGGCGTAGCCAAGCGGTAAGGCAACGGGTTTTGGTCCCGCTATTCGGAGGTTCGAATCCTTCCGTCCCAGAGCATATCCCTTGTATCCGAATACTTCTTTTTTGTTCAACAAGGTTCTGTTTCAAGGTCTAATATTGGATAGAATATGATTCCTCTTTCTTTTTTGATTTTGAATGATTCTTTTCGAAATCATATCTTAATGAATGATTCTTTTCGAAATCATATCTTAATTTTTTACAAACTGAACTAAATCGAGTTCAAATTACATGCAAAAGGAACTAAACCCTTTTATGATCCAGATAAAGATAAGATGGGGCATAGATCTGTAGAAGGATTACTTAACCTCAGGTTAAACAAAATATGAATATGAAAATACATATAAAAGAGGAAGTGCTTAGCTTATAGGTATGTATTGTTATCCTATTTCAGTGACAAAAAGTCTTTCCATTTTTGTGAAAAAGAATTTGCATTCCTAAAAGATTAAAATTGAAATATTTAACAATGATATTTCTTTTTATTGTTCGATCTATTTAGATTATTTGCTTTACATCATTGACAATTCCATTCGAAAAGAAACAGAAAATTATCTTTTTTATGATAACCAAATGGAGTCTTTACTGTAAAACATGACTCAAATTCAAGTATAAAGATTTGTAATGATTCTTTATGGATTGAATCTTTGGGAAGTTTTGGGAAGTTGGAACGGGTCAGTCTATCTTATTGAGTCACTTGAAGAGGCAGAGTCAAATAGAATTTATTTATTCGTGTGATTTCTGTTAGTTATTTTATTTCTATATTTAGATTTCTGGATATTTCTGTTAGACATTTTTTTGAGATAGAGATTTATAGAAAAAGTTCCATTCATACAAAAAAACGGGGTCTTGCTAATATTTATTCAGAAAAATTTTTTTGATCTTTATTATCTATTTTATTATCTATGTAGATAAGAAAAAATAGAAATGACTGTGTCTCTGTACCGACTGAACCAATGACTATTCATGATTCCACAATTGAATCAATTCCATACTGGTTCCAAATTAGAGGAATGTTATGGTAAAACTTCGTTTAAAACGATGTGGTAGAAAGCAACGTGCGACTTGAAGGACACGATCCGGTGTGGATTCTTATTCTTACATCCACCATTTTATATAGGAATGAAGGTGCTCTTGGCTCGACGTCGTTTTTCTATTCTACTAGAATCCTTCTTTTTTTGATTGGGTTTTAATGTAAATATGTAAATAGTTCGTGATGGAGCTCGAGTAGAAAGTATTGATGAATTTCTCAGGGGCAACGATCTAGGGTTAATGCCAATCAATAAATTGGAACAACTTCGTAAGTATATCTTCGATATAGAAATAGAAAGGATCCGATTCGAGCAAATTTTTCAATTCAAAAAAATTTGTTGGAACGGCTAAAACTTTTTCGATCCACAGTGTATCGCGCACGAATCAACCATCGGTATGATTCTTTGATAGAAAGAAATCACAAAAGGGGTATGTTGCTACCATTTTGAAAGGATTAAGAAGCACCGAAGTAATGTCTAAACCCAATGATTTAAAACCAAGATAAAGGATCCCAGAACAAGGAAACACCACTTCAATTGTCTCACGGATCCAAATAAAGAATCCAAATATATTTGAAATGAGACGAAAAAAAGGGGGGGTTAAAGACCACTCAAAAAAAGAAAAATCTTAATTTCTTTAAGATATTTGAGAATTTTTGAACTTGAGTTATGAGTACAAATGATTTTTTTCAGGAAGGAAGCTAAATAAAAATGACTATGAGTTAAATTATAGACTAATTTATTTTACGGATTCCTTTCCTATCCTATTTATTCTAATTTTTGTCTATGGATAAAATTAGAATCGTTTTTTATCGAGCCGTACGAGGAGAAAACTTCTTATACGGTTCTAGGGGGGTTCTTTTTTATCTACATCTATCCCGATGAGCCGTCTATCGAATCGTTGCAATTGATGTTCGATCTCGAAGAGAAGGAAGAGATCTTCGGAAAGTGGGTTTTTATGATCCTATCAAGAATCAAACTTATTTAAACGTTCCCGCGATTCTCTATTTCCTTGAAAAGGGCGCTCAGCCTACAGGAACTGTTCAGGATATTTTAAAAAAGGCAGAGGTTTTTAAGGAACTTGGCCCTAATCAAACGAAATTCAATTAAATTAAGGAAATAAAAACTAAGGATAGGATAGTGATTTCTATATCATTTTGGATATCTTTTCTATACTATGTTTTTTATTTCCTTCTTTTCTTGCTCTATTCGTATCTATTTATCATTGCTTTTATAGAATCTTTTTCTAACTTTGATGAATCCTTACAAAATAGAAAATGATGGCATTACCTGCAACCTGCAATCGGGTGGTTTTCATTCGAACTCGAATACCAAGTAAGAAAAAAGGAATCGAAGTTCTGTATTCGACTTACTTTAGTCGACTTATTCTATATGGATTCAATACACTATTGATTGCATAAATCCTTTTTCTACTTTTTCTTTATTTATTCTCCATCTAAACTAAAATTTTTAGTATATATGCATATGCAGTGCCAATCCAACACAAGTCTTTTTTTTACTATTATTTCAATTTTAGTTCTTGTATTTTTTCCATCGTATTCTTTTATTAACCTTTATATTGACAATATTGTATCGAACAAATATAATTCATCGTGATAAGCAGCTCTATTTATTTCCGTCCCATAGGTTTTCTTTTTTACCTGTTGATTCAAATGATGGGTTCGTTGGATTAGCTTTGCTCCTCGGATTTTTGATTGAAAAAGTGGATAACATAGAAATAGGGGATGGTCCAGCATTTTTTACATTTATTTCTTTTTTTGATTTGATCGGGAAATTTTTTCTTTTTTCATCTGATTTAGTCATTTTTATGTTCCAAATATATTAGAAAAATTTTTTATATCTTTTTTTATTTCGTAGATGTAGATTAATGCTTTGATTTAATCATTTTGTTTTATTCTGATTGTATCTACATACCTTTTTTCTATTTGGGTTGCTAACTCAACGGTAGAGTACTCGGCTTTTAAGTGCGGCTAGGATCTTTTACACATTTAGATGAAGCGAGGGATTCGTCCATACCATCGGTAAAGTTTGGAAGACCACGACTGATCCTGAAAGGGAATGAATGGAAAAAATAGCATGTCGTATCAATTAAGAGTTCTGAGAATATTTTATTCTTTCCGGCTCGATACAAAGCCTTCATTTAAAATTTCAATTATTCATTTAAATTATTCAAAGGGAGCAAATCGAAGTCAATTTCAAGTTGGGTCGAATTAATAAATGGATAGGGCCCCACGGCTTCAATTCATTTCATTTTGATTATAGGGAAAGAAAAAGCAACGAGCTTCCGTTCTTAATTTGAATGATTACCCGATCTAATTAGACGTTAAAAAAAATATTAGTGCCCAATACGGGAAGGCTTTCTCCCAGGAATGTATTCTTGATTTTTTAATGAATCCTAAATATTACCACTCTCCATTCCATAATGGAGAAGTATGTGTATAAGAAACAGTATATTGATAAAAACATTTCCAAAATCAAAAGAGCGATTGGGTTGAAAAAAGTAAAGGGTTTCTAATCATCTTGCTATCCTATAATGAAAACGAACATAAATACTTAATTTTAAAGGGAAAAAGAGAGGATAGAGAATCTGTTTATAAGTTTATCTGTAGCCGAGGTATCTATTCGGTTTGTACTATAATACCTTGTTTTGACTGTATCGCACTATGTATCATTTAGAACCCCCAAAATCCTCTACCTTTCATTTAAATAGACTTTCAAATGGAGAAATTCCAAAGGCTAGATAGATCTCACTACTTCTTATATCCACTTATCTTTCAGGAGTATATTTATGTACTTGCTCATGATCATGGTTTAAATGGATCGATTTTGTTGGAAAATGCAGGTTATGACAATAAATCCAGTTTACTAATTGTGAAACGTTTAATCATTCGAATGTATCAACAGAATCATTTGATTCTTTCTGTTAATGATTCTAAACAGACTGCATTTTTGGGGCACAACAAGAATTTTTATTCGCAAGTAATGTCAGAGGTTTCTTCAACCATTATGGAAATTCCATTGTCTCTGCGATTAATATCTTCCCTAGAAAGGAAAGGGGTAGTTAAATCCGATAATTTACGATCAATTCATTCCATATTTTCTTTTTTAGAGGACAACTTTTCACATTTAAATTATGTATTAGATATACTAATACCTTACCCAGCTCATCTGGAAATCTTGGTTCAGGCTCTTCGCTATTGGATCAAAGATGCTTCCTCTTTGCATTTATTAAGATTCTTTCTCCATGAGTGTCATAATTGGGATAGTCTTATTACTTCAAATTCAAAGAAAGCCAGTTCTTCTTTTTCAAAAAGAAATCACAGACTATTCTTCTTCCTATATACTTCTTATGTATGTGAATATGAATCTGGCTTCCTATTTCTCCGTAACCAATCTTCTCACTTACGATCAACATCTTCTGGAGCCCTTATTGAACGAATATATTTCTATGGAAAAATAGAGCATCTTGCAGAAGTCTTTGCCAGGACTTTTCAAGCGAATTTATGGTTCTTCAAAGATTCTTTCATGCATTATGTTAGGTATCAAGGAAAATCAATTCTTGCTTCAAAAGGGACGTTTCTTTTGATGAATAAAAGGAAAGATTACTTTTTCAATTTCTGGAAATCTTATTTTTACCTGTGGTCTTATCCAGGAAGGATTTCTATAAACCAATTATCCAATCATTCCCTTGACTTTCTGGGTTATCGTTCAAGTGTGCGTCTAAAGCCTTCAATGGTACGCGGTCAAATGCTAGAAAATACATTTTTAATTAATAATGCTATTAAGAAGTTTGATAGTATTGTT